ATGGCTGTTTATGTCTCTAGCATGACCACTTGATAAAATGTGGAGGAAAGTAGGACAAATGGCCGATACTACTGGAAGGATTCCTCTTTGGATAATAGGTACTGTAGCCGGTATTCTTGTGATCGGTTTAATCGGTATTTTCTTTTATGGTTCATATTCCGGATTAGGTTCATCCCTGTAATAATCGGATGAACTGAGTTGTAGACATGAAAGCATAAGAACTCAACGGGATCCCCCTCGAATCAGACAAGGAAAGAGGGGGTAAGTCCCGTTGAGTTCTTAATAATCATAATATTTTTTTTTTAGAGATGTTTCAAAAACCTCCACCTTTTCTGATGATGTTTTTAAAAAATGAACTTCGTTAATTGATTCAGAACATCTGTTACTCAATAGTATCTGTCAATACTTAAAACAAAGAAGGAATCACTCGATTTACCCTTTTTGGATGACTCACAATTATATATAAATAGAATATATTTCTATCAATCAGATATCATGCAAACCCTTTCTATACTAATAGAATAGAACCTTATTCCATTTAATCTAATAAATATTTAATCTAATAAAAGTGAAATTTTTTTTTATAAGTTCGTTGAAATTGAAGAAGTTCTATATTGCTCAATAAATTGACCTATATTTATTTGTCCACTACCACTATGTTACGTAAGAAATCTAAAAAAGGGTTATGATAAAATAAACCTATATAAAAAAAAAAAATAAAAAAAAAAAAAAAAAATGAAAACTACAAATATCCATTTTTTACGAACGGGATCGAGAATCTTTATTAATTCGACACAAGAAAGGGTTGGGTAAAATTCCGTTTCTTGTGTCAAGGACTAGGAGACGAACAATCTCCCCTAAAATCCTTTGTTCCTCTCATTTATACTTTGGTTTCTATTCTCCGCTTATTTATCTTTTGTTTTGATTCTAGTCAAATATAAAACTATTGATTCATTCTATATCATACCGTTTCAATTTGGATTGAAAAAACAAATAAATAAAGAAGAGTTAAGTAAAACAGTCGCCTTCACAATATACTATAACCAGGAATGCGGTATTAAGTAATTCCCGAAATCCGGTAGAATAAAGAATATAAATAAGCAAAATTTTTTTGATCATACATAATTCCCAACAAAAATTTGTTTATTTTTAGAGCTTGATGTTGATAAATCCGCAGATCTAGAAATTCATTTCGGACAATTGAACCTTCTCAAACTGTTTCTTTTTAAGAACCAAAAAGATTTGTGCCAAAATAACAGATGCCAAGAAGAGCAAAAGACCTTGGACACGTAATGGATCTTGAAGTACTATTTCCGCATCTCCCTGACCAAATCCACCCACATTAGGATTACTCGTTAATGGTTGATCAAGTTTGATGGATTCGCCCTCTGAAACAAGAAGTTCCGGTCCTGGAGGGATAATATCAACCACTTGACGTCCATCCGATGCATCCGCTATGGTTATTTCGTACCCCCCTTTTTCTTTTCGTATTATTTTGCTTACTATACCTGCTGCTGTAGCATTATAAACATTATTGTTACTCTTGCTCCCGTCGGGATAAATCTGACCCCTTCCCCTGTTCCCGCCTACATATATGGGATATTTTAAGAAGTGCACATCTTTCTTAGTAGCGGGGTCCGGGGAAAGAATAGGAAAGGTGATTTCACTATATTTCTGACCAGGAACCGGACCTATCACAAGAATATTTTTTTTAGTGGGACGATAGCTCTGAAAAGACAGATTTCCTATCTTTTCTTTAATCTCGGGCGAAATACGATCGGGAGGGGCTAATTCAAACCCCTCGGGTAAAATAAGAACAGCCCCGACATTCAAAGCTCCTTTTTTACCATTAGCAAGAACTTGTTTCAGTTGCAGATCATAAGGAATTCGAACAACTGCTTCAAATACAGTATCAGGAAGTACCGCTTGTGGAACCTCGATATCCACGGGTTTATTAGCTAAATGGCAATTGGCACATACAATACGGCCAGTCGCTTCTCGTGGATTTTCATAACCCTGCTGTGCAAAAATGGGATATGCATTTGAAAGGGGTGCCTGGGTTAGTATATATATCATGAGCGATACGGAAATGGATCGAGTAATCTCTTTCTTTATCCAAGAAAAGGTATTTTTAGTTTGCATGGTCCAATCATTGATCCCGAAAATTTCTACAATAAAATTAGGTAGGTCGCTAGTATAGTTCCCTATCTATAATTTTGCTATTTACTTAAATATTAAATATAAATAATTTTACTGGAATATTGGAGGAATCCCTTGGATGGGTAGTAAGTACAATTTTGAATGTTTTGCTTATGTACAAAGTAACAAATATTATAATTGGATCGTTCGATCACTTTTCAGTCATTCATTGAATGATAAATCACTACAAGTGAAGGAGATACACGATTTAAATAACGAAAGATCCAATATTTAAAAATTGTATCTAAAATGACTGGAAAAGTAGAAACAAGACCGGATATAATTTGATCATTATGAGCAAATCCAAAATCTTTGTAGACAGAGCCAATCATTAATTCCCAACCGTGGGGCGAATGGAATCCTATACATAAATCAGTTAATAAAAGAATAGAAAAAGCTTTTATTGTGTCGCTTAAGTTGTATAGGAATTCTTGAAACCAAGAGTTAAGAATAACAAGTTCTTCATTACCTAGAATAGAATAACCACTTAGAATACCGAAACAGATTATATTTGTCGAGAAGTGTAAAATTGTATGGATGCGATCCTCGTTGTGCATCTTGATCAATTGGATCGTTTCTTTGTAGATTTCGATGCGAGGCTTTTGTAAATGTGTTTCCGGGTATTCCTTTATCATTTCGTCCAAACGTAAGAGTTCCTCTAAGTCTATGAATTCTTTTAGAATACTCTTTTCTTGAATATCATTCAAAAAAATTTCGGATTGCCTAGTATTCCACCAATTAGTAAACCAAGATTCCAGACTTTTATTAAATGAGAGAGAGATCCACCAAGGCAAAAATACTATAGATGCAAGATATAGAAGGGAAATTAATACTTTCTTTTTTGCCATTTTTTCGTCTGTGAATTTAAAAATTTTTAATGAACGCACCTCATTCGTCGACTCTATATGATACTAATATTTCTATCAAGCATAAGTTCTATTACAAGTCATCGATGTATTTCCGGATTTTTTTGTGATTCAGTACAGCGGTTAGTCCTTGAATTTAGAAAGAATATAGAATAAGAAAGAGCCCTCTTCAAATTAATAGTAGTCGGATTTCGAGACGAAAGAACTCCCGTTCTATCAAAATATCAAATATTTAGAAAAAAAAATTCTTTACTTTACTTTATGATGAAATGTTTTGTTTTGATATATGATGAATCTATCATTTAGATTTGTTACTGAATTGAGTTAAGTGGATTTACATACGCATAAAAAAAATTGTGGACATAAACAATTTAGTTTTAGAATTGTTTCATATACGTTTGCTTTGGCTCGAGTAAGCGTTCTGAAGAAACTTCAGTTAAGTTATGCTATAGAAAAAAAGATGATTCTTGAGTTTTTTATCTCTTGCAAAGTATTCATTCTTCAGTTCCTTTTTTCAAAATACTTCAATTGGTACACGCAAGAAATAGGCCAATTCAGCAGCTTTTTGCTCAATCTCTCGTGGAGTAAAATTCTCATCAGTACGAGTCAAGGGAATGGCTCCTTGTCCTTTTATTTCCATATAAAGGACACGACGAGCATAAATACCCTCTTTAATTTCTATTCTGATGGACTGAATGTCTTTCATAAGGAATCGGAGGAATATGCGACGATTTTTTCCAGGAAATCCCCAACGAAAAATACACACTATGCCCTCTTTTATATCGAATCGATCATAACCACTACCTACATTCCACGAAATTGTGCACCACAAATAGGAGCTAATAAAAAGACCTGCGATCCCATAGAAAGACATCACGATACCTTGTGGAAAAAAAATTATTTGCTGAGAAGGAAATAAAGATATAAAATTCCTACCAAAATAACTGGACGTTCCAACCAATAAAAACCCTAATGAACCTAAAAAAAGAATAAAGGCCCAACAGAAATTACTTGTTTTTCGAGACCCCGCTATAAGTTCTACCCATATACGTTCTGATCGCCAACTCATACTCTAACTAGACCTAGTTGCATTTTATTGGAATTGGGAGAATAACAAAAATAATTTTTTTTTTACTTTTTTTTGTTTCCGAAGTAACTCTCATCAACCAGCACTATTATGATGTGAACCTTTAGGGATAATTCATCGAATTTCTTAGATCCAAACTAAAATAATAACATCCCTTTCATATGATTTCCTAATACATATAGATATATTGACTTTACATTTCAGAAATTCTCCCCGATCCCGATCTATTTGAAAATAGTTATAATTCATTTTTCATGTTTACACATACATAAGAGCTTATGCCCGAAGGAAGCCGCATATTATACCATATTTTACTAAATAGATATCCGTGTTATGATCCAAGTAAGTCTTGAAAAAAATATATATATATATAAGATTTGTCCTTGTTGTATCTAAAAAATCTTGTTTTTTTGAACATAAAGAGATAAAGAAGCCATTGCAATTGCCGGAAATACTAAGCCCACTAAAGGCACAAAAATGGAGGGGAGACTGTTGAGAGTTATCATAGAATGGGTACCTCGATTTAATATTTGTACCTGTTATTTATTGTTATATTTATTGTTTTATATTTGAACCTTATCCTTATATTGTTATAAAGATATCTTATAATTCATATATAATTGTTATATTATACTAAGTATACCTAAGTGAGTATATATATACTTAATAGGGATAGGGAGTCTATAAGTATATGTTTTAAGAAATATATATTAATTTAAGAAATATATATTAATTTAAGAAATATATATTAATTAATAAAATTAATTAATAAAATACAATAAATATATAAATAAATGGACCTATTCATCTTTCTACATGTTTCTAATTCATCTTTCTACATGTTTCTA